AATATATATGTAAACTAAGAATAGGAATTTTTAACGAATGGAATCAAGAAGGACAAAAGATCGACACAAGAAAAGGATGTATAAAATTCCTTTTCTTGTGTCGAAGACTAGCAAGACAAAGAATACTTCCTATAGTCCCTAAAATTTGTTGTTTTGCCGATTTATGGTTCCCTTTTTTTCTACGCTTGCTTTCCTTATCTTATTTTAGTATCTAGTAAAATTTGTCCATTCTAAATACATATTGAAAAAAACTCTTGATTATTGATACATTCTATCAATTTCAATTGGTCAATAACAACAGAGTTACATCACACCCCTTCCCATTTTTCAAATTTGTATTGAAAAATAAAGAAAAGGGGGTAAAGTGAATTCTTCTCAATATACATACTAGGATTAGGACTATGATACAAGTAATTCCTGATATCTGGTCGAAAAGGAATAGAAAATCTAAAGAGAGGCAAAAGGCTTTTCATAATTTTTTTGGTTCTTTTTTACGAATTTTATAAAGAAAAATAGACGGATCTAAAAATTCATTTCGGATAATTGAACCTTCTCAAACTGTTTCTTTTTAAGAACCAAAAAGATTTGTGCCAAAACAACCGATCCTAAGAAGAACAAAAGGCCTTGGACACGTAATGGATCTTGAAGTACTATTTCCGCATCCCCCTGACCAAATCCACCCACGTTAGGATTACTCGTTAATGGTTGATCGAGTTTAATGGATTCGCCCTCTGAAACAAGAAGTTCTAGGCCTCGAGGGATAATATCAATCACTTGGCGTTCATTCGATGCATCCACTATGGTTATTTCGTATCCCCCCTTTTCTTTTCGTAAAATTTTGCTTATTATACCTCCTGCCGTAGCATTATAAACTGTATTGTTACTTTTGCTACCATCAGGATAAATCTGACCCCTTCCCCGGTTTCCACCTACGTATATAGGATATTTTAAGAAGTGAACATCTTTATTAGTAGCAGGGTCTGGGGCAAGAATAGGAAAGGTTATTTCACTATATTTTTGACCAGGAACAGGACCTATCACAAGAATATTTTTTTTATTGGGGCGATAATTCTGAAAAGACAGATTTCCTATCTTTTCTTTCATCTCGGGTGAAATACGATCGGGGGGGGCTAATTCAAACCCCTCCGGTAAAATAAGAACAGCTCCCACATTCAAAGCTCCTTTTTTACCATTAGCTAGAACTTGTTTTAGTTGCATATCATAAGGAATTTTAACAACTGCTTCAAATACAGTATCAGGAAGTACCGCTTGTGGAACCTCAATATCCACGGGCTTACTAGCTAAATGGCAATTGGCACATACAATACGCCCAGTTGCCTCTCGTGGATTTTCATAATTCTGCTGTGCAAAAATCGGATATGCACTTGAAATGGATGCCCAAGTTATTATATATATCATGAGTAAGACAGATACGGAGCGAGTAATCTCTTCCCTTATCCAAGAAAAGGTATTTCTAGTTTGCATGGTCCAATCATTTATCCCGAAAATTTCTACAATAAAGTTAGGTAGGTCGATAATATACTTCCCTAGCCACAATTCTGCTATTTACATTTACTGAAAAAATACAAATTTTTTGTTGAAATATACAAGGAATCCCTTAATGGGTAAAAAGAGTAAAGTAAATACGACTTTGATTTGGTTATGATGTATAAAGTCAGAAAGATTAGAATTGGATCAGTGAATCATTTTTTAGTCATTTATTGCATGATAAATCACTACAAGTGACGGAGATACACGATTTAAATAACGAAAGATCCAATATTTAAAAATTGTATCAAGAATGACTGGAAAGGTAGAAACTAGACCAGATAAAATTTGCTCATAATGAGCAAACCCAAAATCTTTGTAAATATAACCAATCATTAGTTCCCAACCGTGAGGCGAATGGAATCCGATACATAAATCAGTTAATAAAAGAATCGAAAAAGCTTTAATTGTATCACTTAAATTATATAGGAATTCTTGAACCCAAGAATTCAGAATAAAAAGCTTTTCCTTACCCAAAAAGGAATAACCACTTAGAATAACGAAAGATATTAGATTTGTCGAGAAGTGCAAGATTGTATGGATATGATACTCATTGTGTATCTTGATGAATTGGATCGTTTCTTTGTGGATTCCTAGACGAAATTGTTGTAAATCGGTTTCTGGGTATTCCTTTATCATTTCATCCAGCTGGAATAGTTCCTCTAATTGTATGAATTTTTCTAGAACACTTTTTTCTTGAATATCATTCAAAAAAGTTTCGCATTGTCTAGTATTCCACCAATTAGTAATCCAAGTTTTCAAACTTTTATTACAGCAGAGAGAGATCAACCAGGGCAAAAAGACTATAGATGTAAAATAAAAAAAAGGAATGAATGCTTTCTTTTTTGCCATTTTGAATCTGTGAATTGTTAATGAAACTACCGCATTTATTGATTCTATTAGATCTAATATTTCTATCGAGCATGCGTTTCTATTCTAATTCGAATAGAATGTATTGAGCCTATGAATCCATTTTCTCTTTTTCTTTTGATTCAAGACTTCATTTTTGCTTTGAATCTAGAAAGAATACAGAAATAGACTCAGAATACACTTCCAATTTGAATGAAGAAAAAATGGGATTTCCAGGATGTTATTTCCCCCTTTTTCGAGCAATACTAAAAGAACTTTTTCAAATTTTTCAAATAAAAAATATTATTCTATTGTCGAGACGAAGAAACCCCCTTTCTTTTCTATCAAATATATCAAAAAAAAAGAGTATAAAAGAATAGATGAATGTTCAATTGAAAAAAAAAAGAAAGAAATTCTTTTGTTTTTTCTTCCTACTGCCAAAGCATTTCGTTTTTAAAAATTAATTCATTTCAAAATACTTCAATTGGTACACGCAAGAAGTAAGCCAATTCAGCAGCTTTTTGCTCAATTTCTCGTGTAGTAAAATTCTCATCAGTACGAATTAAAGGAATAGCCCCTTGACCTCGAATTTCCATATAAAGGACACGCCGGGCAGAAACACCCTCTTTAACTTCTATTCTGATGGACTGAATATCTTTCATAAGGAATCGTAAAAAGATGCGACGACTTTTTCCAGGAAATCCCCAACGAAAAATACGCACTATTCCTTCTTTTCGGTCGAAAAGATCATAACCACTACCCACATTCCACAAAATAGTGCACCACAAATAACAACTAATAAAGAGACCTGCGATCCCATAGAAAGACATCACAATCCCTTGTGGAAAAAAAATGATTTGCTGAGACGCAAATAACGATATAAAATTTCTACCAAGATAACTGGAAATTCCAACCAATAAGAATCCTAATGAACCTAAAAATAGGATAAAGGCCCAGCAGAAATTACTTGTTTTTCGAGACCCCGTTATAAATTCTATCCATATAGATTCTGATCGCCAACTCATATATATATTAGATCCAGTTATACAATTTTTTTGAATTGAGAAAATATGACTTTCCTTTTTTGTTTTCAAAGTAACTCTCATCAACTATTTTGTTGTGAACCTTTACCTTAGGAGTAATTCATAGAATTGTTTATATCTAAAATAATAACATCTCTTTCCTTTATATGATCCCCTATAACTATATACATACAAATAAATACATTGACTTTAATTTCATACATCGGCCCGACGATGATCCATTTTTCAAAAGAGCGCAAATTAATTTACCCATATAATACGTTTATACATGCATAAGAGCTTTTTTTAGTTATGTTTAGTTATGTTTAGTTATGTTTGTAGGAATCTATGTGTTATACAATATTCTAGCAAATGGGTCTTATCGAATAGAAGTGTTTAAAATAAAAAAAGGAGTGATACGATTAGGTCTCATCCGATCTAAAAAATCTTATTTTTTTGAATATGAAGAAATAAAGAAGCCATTGCAAGTGCCGGAAAGACTAGGCCTACTAAAGGCACAAAAATAGAGGGTAAGTTATTGAAAGTTGTCATAAAATGGGTACCTCAATTTAATATTTGTACCTGTTATTGTTATATTCTGAATTCTAAAGATATCTTAGAATATCTTGTATTTTTATTATTTCTATTATATATATTATATAATTATACTAAGTATCTTTAAGTAAATATATATCTAATACTAATATACAACCTAATAGAAAGATATAGAATAGAACCTAATAGAAATAGAATCAAAAAATAGGTACAAGAAACGCCAAACTAAATAAATGGACTTATTCATCTTTCAAAAGAAAATAGATGTATCATAATCCCCTTGTTAGATTTTTTATTCTTTTTGTTCTTTTTGTCTTCTAATAGTCATTAATAAAGAAAAAATTTTATTCCATTACAAATTTCTACAAAATTGATTGGAATCTGAAGGGAATTTTCGGGAAATGCAAAAAGATGGAAGACTCTCTATAGATCTGTATATATCTCTATTTGAATTATCTATACATATGCAAGCAAGAGAGGAAAATGAACTTTGTTTTATTTGTCTAGTCTAATTTGAACTTTTCGAAAACAAAAATTCACTTTTTATCTTGTTGATAGAGGTTTACTGAGTAGTAAACAAGAATATCTATAAAAAAATGATTTGAAAGAAAAATGCATTTTTCAGGGTTTTCGTTTAATTCTGATAAACTAACTGTTCTATTTGATTTAATTTTTGTTCAAAGGAAAAAAAGCATGGAGCTGAAATAACTCACTCACAACACCTTTTAAAGTATTACGTGGTACAATTGCATCCAATAAGCCCTTCCGTAATAAAGATTCAGCCGATTGTGAACCTTCAGGCACGGCTTTTTTCAATGTTTGTTCAATTACTCGTTTACCCGCAAATGCAATATAGGCATAGGGTTCGGCAATAATGATATCCCCCAACATACCAAAACTAGCTGTCACCCCACCGGTAGTAGGAGATGTAAGAATTGATATATAGAATAACTTTTTACTTGATTGATAATCACATAAAACGGAAGAAATTTTAGCCATTTGCATCAAACTGAAACTTCCTTCTTG